TTTCGGTCAGAGGGGTAGTCTTGTGCGTCAGCATAGCATTTCTGGTCGAACCACCGAACCACACATTGATTTTTGGTGGGAGGGTACTCAGAGTAGTGGGTACCTCGTAGGACCTCGACCCGCCTACTCAAGTCTTGTATGGATATGCAGGAAGGGGTGCTCCTAGGTGTGTGTAGGGGGTGTGTTTGTTCGCGAGAATGGATTCCTCGTCAAGTCAGGGGGTGCGGACACACTTGCGCGAATTCAGGGGAAGGCTACAAGGGAGAAAGATCAAGGAAACTGTACCCGACCAGGGATGGACGTAAACTCGGGAGACCCATCGGGTAGGGATAATCGTCCAGGTCTTATTGTGAAACAAAAAAGCCGCCCCGCCTATTTCTTTGTATAGTTCCGAAAGGTTCCTCCGTCGTCGCTGGGGACTCTTGGCGAGGAGACAAAGCCCACCGAGCAAGAGAAGCTAGGAGAGGTGCGAAGCCCACTCTCACGAGGTGCGAAGCACTCGACCCCTTGAACCTACCCCGGCGCGCGCAAGGGTTCCCTAATGGCCCTTGCTAGTTATGTCGGTTTAAGCGGATCAAGGGCGGAGACCGTCATCAAAGTTTCCCCAACCGGATCGACCCGTTCAGTAAGAGACCGAAGAAAGGCGCATTGTTGGCAGCCCCTAAAGCGCGCAGGATCAAGGGCTGTCTGGCTAACGGGGGAGCGGTTCTTTCGGGTGCCACAGGAAGCAGGCAGGCCGGTCCCACGGGCGGGCATCTCCCGCAACGCAAGCTGCATTGTTCGCCCCGAGAAGCAAAAGATTCGAGAGGCTTCTTCATCTTCGTCTCGCCTCTTTGCCTTTCAGGCGAGACTTCATTGGATCACGCACATAGTTGAGAACAAAGTGAGTCTCGACCCCTTGACTTGTATTCGGCACATAACGAGGAGCCCTTGATTCCTTACTCGCCCTTGCGGACGCCGTTATGCTTGAGTGATGCTGCCAGGCGACATAACGGGGCACATCACGGGCATGGTCGAGACTCACTCAAGTTATCCTCGTTATGCATTATGTTGGTTGAAGCATAACCTGGCAGGTGGAAGCGTCGAGACTCACGTTCGTTATCCTCTCCTTGAAGTCGAGTGCTTCGCACCTCTCCCGCTGGTCGAGACTCACTCTCGTTCTCCTCGTTAAACCAACTTGGGTCGGAAAATACATGCAATTCCCGTGGTCTAATGACAAGGGCCGACGACGGAAGCTCGGGACGGAGCCGTATGATGCGGAAGTATCACGTACGGTTCTCTGAGAAGGGAGTAGCTACCCACTGGAGCTTCGGAACAACCACCATCGGTCAGGTCAATTCCGCGTGCTTTGGGGCTACCCCTGACTCTACCATTATTATAGGGGTATGGGGTTCGAGACAAAGAAAGATCAAGGCAGCATATCAGTTTTTCCTATATACTTTACTTGGATCTGTTTTTATGCTATTAGCTATTCCGTTGATTCTTCTCCAAACAGGAACCACCGATTCACAAATCTTATTAACCACAGAATTTAGTGAGCGGCGCCAAATCTTTCTATGGATTGCTTCTTTCGCCTCTTTCGCCGTCAAAGTGCCTATGGTACCAGTTCATATTTGGTTACCCGAAGCCCATGTAGAGGCACCTACGGCTGGATCCGTCATCTTGGCAGGAATTCTTTCAAAATTGGGAACCCACGGGTTTTTAAGATTTTCAATACCCATGTTTCCCGAAGCGACACTTCGTTCCACTCCTTTCATTTATACTCCAAGCGCGATTGCTATAATATATACTCCCTCGACCACTTCAAGACAGATCGATCTTAAGAAGATCATTGCCTACTCCCCAGTAGCCCATATGAATCTGGTGACTATTGGTATTTCTAGTCGGGCGGCGGCCGTTAGGTCACCTATTTGGAATGTTGGACACACAAGCAAGGTCGAAACATGTGTGCCGGGCGTGCGACCCATCAACCTACTAGCAATGGGGGAGAAAACATAGCATGTCGCAACAAAGAATTCGAGGCTAGGGCAATGATCTGACAAGCTGTTCCAACCGCAATGAAAGCCCCTCCGCGCCGTGGGACGGGAGTGGGGGACGGCCCTACGCGCAGACAGCAGCAGCACCGGCTCCACGAATCATTTCCGGCCGGCCTCTTTCCGTTGTTGGCTTGACCGGAGAATGAAAAGAGATATGTATCTGATAGAGTCTACATCGTACGTAGAGCGCCCAAGCGTTTGCTTTTTGTAAAACCAAATGGAGTGAGTTGTGTTGTTGTTGTTCGCCGCCTCAACGCCCGGCATCGTCCCACACATCAAAAAAGAGCGCTTTGCCCCGGCCCTCCATCACACGTGGTTGGTCCGCTAACGTCAAGCGAGGAGTTGAGCCTGAACTGGCGAACCGAAGTCACTTTCGGGAACATACTTCCTACATCCCCTCTGAGTCTTGATTGGCGGGAACGCGCAGCGCAAACGAACGTGACCTCCCGAATCCCCCGCTGGCCATCGGGGACCGAATGGTAAGGCCATGATCATAAGGGGAAGGGATCACTCATTCTGATATTGGGGACAGGTGCACGAACGACAACTCCAAACGTCATACATCCGCCGCCTACAGTTTAGGTGGCACCAGCGAGATCCAGCTGTACTGCCATAATAAGGAAGTGTCGCGGCTGCTCCACTCCGCAGTGGTCTCTTGAACTTCGTTGCCTTCCCGCGCGCGAATGGGGGAGGGGGAGGGGAATAGGGGACTGTTCACTACAATCCCGAAGCCTTCTCTCTCATTTCATGAACGGCAAGAAGACCAGTCGATGTTCAATCTTGGAGGCGGGTTGGAGCTGAGGAAAGAAGAGTGTTTGTGTCCAAAAAAAGGGATTCGTCAGTTCGTTGCTTTTCCCAGGTTCTATGAGTTCAGTGAAGGAAAATCGCTTTTGTTTGATATGTGTTCAATTCAGTACAATACAAACTACACCAAACTCGATCGACTCTATCCGGCTTCGTTGCCTAGAATCCCGAGGGGGAAGGTCCCCTCCGAGAGTAGAGAAGGGGAGAAGCGACTCGTCATTGACTCACTATTAGCGCCTTCGCTTCCGGCCTTTCTGGTTGTTTAGCTGCCTCAAAGACTTGGCGCAGGAGGCCCAGCATGATGGGCACGTTGGAAGGGGGCAAGCAAATAATGGAAGGCATGGAGGCCCGACTACAAGAAGCAAAGCTTCGTCAACTCGACTGTCTCCGCCCTCTCCCGCTGGTCGAGACTCACTTTGTTCTCTCGTCCATAGGAAAGAGCGCTTCGCACCTCTCCTTAGCTTATGTCGGGTGCCCGCGAGACTCACTCTGTTCTCCTCTCCCGCTGGTCGAGACTCACTCTGTTCTCCTTGATCCCGTTATGCTTGAATTGCTTAGCGAGCTTGGGGTGACCGACCACTTTTGTCAGAACATCAAGCTGGCGGAGAAAGCTCGAAGAGCTTCCCTTCATTCGCTTCGCAGAAGCCGCACAGCACATAGCTGGAAGTCAGAGGGCCCTTACTACCTGCCGTACCCTTCGGCAAGCTCCGGGGGACCGTCGAACGGAAAGCGCCTTCGCCAAGAACTCGAGAAGGGAAGGGGCCTATGTATTTGTCCTGCGGATTTGACCCTACCTACACCCGGCTTCTAGCCTAGTGGTCCTGCCACCACGCCGCAGAACGGGAGCTCGTGTGGAATCTCATGATTTCTGGTGGAAAAAAGATGACGACTTCCTTCCCTATAGGGAATTCGGCCAAAAGATGGACACCCCTCATCTCAAGCTCCGTCAGGAGAAAGGGCTCCCATGATTGAGCAGTCACAAGGTCACAAGCTGGGCTTGACCTCCGCTTCGAGGAGAGAATGAGAAGCTCTCTTGACAATCAAACACAAACCGCTTTTTGGTAGAGAGCATGCCATAGAATTCATGCGTTTGCTGCTGACGATCAGATCCGGCGTTCCACTGGAGAAACACTGCCCGGCCCCCTCTCAGGAAAGGAGGTGGGGGTTCAACAAGCACTTGCTGCGGCCCTTGCGCCGTTATATCGGTAAGAGAGCCACAAGCACCCGCCTCTTCTTCTTCAGTCAAGCCGACCTCTTTCGCCAGTGCTGACGCAGTGCGCGCGTAGATAAGGAAAGCGAAATCTCACGCTGATCAAACGATAGGGGGAGCTTTTCTTTTGAGTGATGCGTTATGTCCCCTGCCAGCATCACTCAAGCACTCTCCTTTATTCGCCGTGGGGAACTACTGCGCGCGCGCCTTGATGTCTAAGGCGGCCCTTGATCCAATGAAGTCTCGCCTGAAAGGCAAAGAGGCGAGACGAAGATGAAGCCCGAGGGAACCCCAACAAGGGAGAAGTTGAGAGGTTCCATATATAGAGCCGAAGATAAGAAAGTCAGTAATGACTTGCTGTACGTTCTTCGGCGTATGTCACGTCGTCTCGTCCCCGCTGCATCGAAGAGTACCTATGCACTATGTTCCGGTTCACTGATAAGGAAGATAGAGTTGGGGTGGGTTTCCCCGATGTGATACTCAAGCATAACGGCGCAAGCTCGACCCAGGGAGAAAGATGTGCAACTCCTTCTATTGTGTCAACAGGGCGCGCGCCTTGACCTTGACCTCCTGCCGCTTTAATCAGTACTCGACTCGACTTCACAATCAAACACAAGCGGAACGACTAGAAAAAGAAGTGGAGTTAGAAAGCCGTATGATAGGTGAGGAAGATCTTGTACGGTTCGGGGGGCTCAAGGGAGTTCAGGGGGAAGATTTGGCTCTATCGAACATACAGGGAATTGGAGGTAGCATTCCACCGATGTCAAGTCATGGACTGGTTCCTCCAGCCCTTTTTCTGTGTGTTGGTGTTCTATATGACCGACATCAGACTCGACTTGTTAGATATTATGGAGGTTCAGTAAGCACCATGCCGAATCTCCCTACTGTTTTTTTCTCTTCCACTTTGGCCAATATGAGTTCACCTGGTACGGGAAGCTTTATCGGGGAATTTCTCATCTCAGTAGGAGCTTTCCAAAGAAATAGCTTAGTAGCCACCGGAGCAGCGCTTGGAATGATTTTAGGCGCGGCCTATTCCCTTTGGCTATATAATCGTGCGGTTTCTGGAAATTGCAAACCTGATTTCCTCCATAAATTCTCCGATCCAAATGGCAGAGAAGTTTCCATATTTATACCTTTGATTGTTGGAGGGGCGACCGTCCGTTGAACTACCAAAAAAGGGTCAACCAATGTGATCATCACCTTGCCTAATGGTGCTTGCGATGGGTTTATACAACTGCGACTTCCCTCATCAGTCATGGGTGGCATAGCCCGTTGCAGAAGTCCCCCCTCCGGGCCGAGAGAAAGAAAGGACGGGGGGCGACCATGCATGGGGGCGGGGCACATTGATCGACCGTGTCTCCGAGGGACAGTTGAACGAGCGACTCATGAATGCTGCCGGGTCGGACGAACCAAGAACAAGAATTCTTCCTCTTCGTCTCGCCCCTTTGCGCTTGCCGGGCGAGACTCATTGGGTGCGTTTTTTTGAGCAAGAATTCTTCCCTGACCTTGACCATGATACGGACTCCAAGTGATTATGGCAGAGCACGAGGAGTTTCCTTCAAGATTATGATGGGAATGGAAACCAGAAGCACGACCGGGGTCCTCGTGGTCTGAGATCGAGACTGATCTATCTGAAAGAGGGAAGTAAGCATGAGACTTTTTGGTAGTACCGGTGAACCAGATGGCCGCGCGCGGCGAGGGAATCTGGGACGGAGGACTCATAGTATCCCGGGGACACCTATAGAGATGGCAAAAGCGAAAGATCCCCGGCACGTCAGACGAATGGGACCGCTGAGCCCACTCTGTCCTCGCTATAGGGCCTGAGTGGGTGTGAGCTGGAGCGGGATTCTGTGGACACCCGAGCAATGGGAGGGCCCCAGCTCCGAGTCTACTATAGTGAGGAGGAAAAGCACTCTGCTCGCTTTGCTGAGATCTGTCATAAGGGCGGAACTGCGGACAAGTGCTTGGTAGGCCACTGGTGCCACAAGAAAGGGGCTGAGCAAGTGCGATCAATTGGCGTGGCGGAGCTTTCTCCAAAGCAAGCGTAGGGGGGTCGATTTGCTTTTCTCCGGTCAATCAATATTGGATGAAAAAACATGCGCCCTTGATCCTCTAGCTAAGAGCGCTTCGCGCCTCTACCTCATTTTCAGGAATTGACTCTGATTGCTTATCTCCGATTCAACAGATTCTCCACGGTTCTCTTCTATGACAGGCGTCTTGATCGTGGCGGGTTTGTTTTCAAACAACAGACAGGGAAAGCGCAACCTCGACCCTTTTCTCTGTCAAACTCGAAGGAAACGAGAGTGAGTCGAATTCCGTTTCCGTGGGCCAGGTTGTCCCTAGATTCAAAGTCATAATCAAGGCGCCCGCCCATTTGCGCGCTATTAGCTCTTCTGACTTTTCATCTGCACATTGGGGGAAGGAGTCTACTAAATCAATGGATATGGAGGAACCATCATTGATGGATGTTGCACATGACACGATCAATTTGACTCGCCCTAACCACATCAGCCGGCTTGGCTCGGAGATCAGTTGCTTCCTTCGGGAAAAGCAGATCCACGGATGCTGCCACAAAAGTCGAGTCTCGATCAGCCTAGTGCACCAACCACGTGTGACGACGGGCACTCAAAGACCGGGCGAATGATGGCCCACCCCACCCAAGAGCGCTGATGTCATATGGGAACTCATGGCTTCAAACAATCCTGATGGTCAGTTTTGAGGTCTGGGCGCTAGCGCCGCGCTGGCTGTTTGCGCTGCGCATAGTAGGAAGAATCAAAAGTGCCAGTGCAGGTTGGTTGGTGAGCCTAGTGATGGAAGACTATCTAGCTTGGTTCGGAGAGCACTTGTTGGGGATTTCTTTTTTGCTCCATTGACCGTCCTAAATGCTGAACTATTGACCCTACTTGTTCGGATGGGTGTTCATCCCAAAGTGTTCCTGGACCGCATACATACATCCGTAAGTAACTTAGTGCAACATGGCAAATTGAATTGAGAGGAATCAGACAAGAAAAGAAAAAGAGAACCGTTGAGAGATTGTCCTCGAGCTGAGGAGTATCCACATGAGTTCGTTGAGGTGTCTACCTTTGCGATATAATGCTGCATAGGATCCACCGGCGGGCGGGCGTTTTTTCTATTCTCAGAGAGTTTGGATTGCGGAACCTAAGAGGGTGGGGAGTCTGAGGGGGCTCTCCTATTCTGGGAAGCTTTTGAAGGCTGGAATGATGATTAGGGACGGGGCTCTAGATTGAGATCGAGAGTCTGAACTCAGTCAAGAGAGTTGTAGATTTGCGAACAGGAGAATCAGAGTACGCGCGGACCTCGGAGGCGTGATATTGTATTACGAGCCTCCCACATATAGCAGTAGTTTGGCCGGCCTCTTCTTCGTCCTGCCCTGTCCATACCTTTTGTGTATCAAATCAAAGATGTGGTGACGAAGGTTCATCTGAGGTTATCTGATACAATGAAGTCTCGCCTGAAAGGTGCGCAAAGAGGCGAGACGAAGATGAAGGGGGAAAGGAGAAGGGTTTCTCATCAGTTGCATATGGTATCTGTATCTATGTTTGTTTGCTCTACTCAACACCATCCATTCTGGTGCCACTTTGTAGTTCGTGGGACTATCAATGGCATTGAGTTCAATTACAAAAAAACAAAGATACAAAAACAATGAAGTAGTTTCCCAGCCGGGGGGCGCCAACCATAGAGGGAATGCCCGAATTGGGGAGAGTCCCCTCGTGGATACTCAAGCAGGAGATGCTCGGAGAAAGAAATCCAAAGCGCGAAAAAGGGCGAAGTCAATTCAAACTAGTGGACCCGTGTATTCATCTGGTCGGAAGAATGTCACAAAGTTCATGCAATCGTTTCTACGGGAAGGAAAAGAAAGTCTGGCCTCAGTTACTGATTAAGAATTATCAATCATCTTTGCATTTGGAGAGGGGCGAAGGTGTATCAAAGGCAAGCAAAAATGGGGCGGGCGGTGGCAGCGGTGGCAGCGGTGGCAGCGGGCGTGCGGTGGTTGGTGTGGCAGGGAAGTTTGTCTTTCTGGGAGGGGTCGCAGACCTCCACAATTGACCAGCAAGCAGGGAAAGGCCACACCAACCCTTCGGGGGGTCTGGGGGTACCGCTTGACTTGATGTGGATGGGCGTCTGGGTGCTTGAGTGTCCCGGGAGAGTTTCCGGAGCCCACCTTACAGTCCTCTTCAGACTCTTTTCTGGTGCCATGCCACAGTCAAACGGACGGACGTCGGAGGAAGGGGCCAGAACCAAGCGTCAGTAAGCTGCGGATGTAGTTTCCGCAAAATCGTATCAGCCCGAGAAAACCAAATGATCACGAGGTACTTCTATCATCATCAGGTACTGAAAAAGAAGAAAGGGAATCCAAGTGACTCAAACTACTGGGAGGACAAGGGTTCCTGAAACAAGAAATGAACTCAACAATCAAAGCACTTGTTGATTCCAATTTCAAGCCCTAGAGTTGACTGAACCGGCAAGAGTCTAGAGGAGAAAGAGATTCATCATACCTTCCCTCATCGAGGTGCGAAGCACTCGACTGCGCACAAAGGAGAGGTGCGAAGCGCCACTTCAGTGATGTCGATACAAGCATAACTAGCAAGGGTTCACCTTTCACCCATGCCATATACGCGCGCCCAGCGGTTCAAGTGCGGGCTTTCTCCCGTTTAATAATCTCCTGAAATCTAGCCAATATCCTTTCTTTTGATTCTTCGGGGGATGATTCTTCTCCTGGATCCCATTGCAGCAATGGCTCAGGCTTTCCACTCCAACGAAAGCCCTTGATCAATTGGAGGGGGTCTTTCGTCAGCCGTGCACTGCTGCCCCCGGCCAGGCCGTCACTATCACAACCTCACTGATCCCACTCAATCTTTTACACCGATGTTTCGTACTCTCTCGACCAGGTCATAAGAAGAAAAGACTGCCAAATCTTTTGCGCCAAAGTGCGCACGCAAGAGAAGGCCCTTGCGCCGTTATGCGGGTTATGTCGCATCAAAAACGGTGGGGCGCGTTCAAGGACGCTTGCTGCTTACCTCAGACATGGGGTTGGGGGGTCGGCATTCCTACGTGCTCCTCCTTGCCCCCGTTATGCTTGTATCGACATCACTGAAGCAAGGCTTTGGAAAAGGCTTTGTTCCGGGTGACGGTTGTGAGATGATGGAGTGGGGGGCCCTCCAACTCAATCAATATCAACGCTGGCAACAAAGCGCGCGCACATTTGGTTGAGTCATCAAAGTGCCGTTTCGGGGGTGAATTGATTAGTCAACGTCACGGTGCTGGTGACGGTCGGGACCGTGGTCGTCCGTCTCCGGTTTGCCGGCCGATAAGATCACTGAGATTGACCAGCCAGCAGGGTTGGTTTGGCTATTCCTTTCTCTTCCAAAGGAGTCAGCTGTCTGCGCGAGTCACTTTCCTTGAGGCTCCGAGTCACCTACCTTCTTCTAAGCTCCGCTGGACGACACGGCATTCTCGTTCAAAGAGGGGCCGGCCGTACTTGTGATGGTTCCCCAGGATCCAAAAAACCCACTGAGGTCTACGTTGCCACGATCTTGTTCCCTGTCAGCGGGCGGGCTGCTTTTCCGCGCCACCCAAAGTGATAGGCGCTGAAGCCCGGTGGGGGTTCGACGGGGGGTCTTTTGGACGCATATTCTGTCGTACCGGCATGGCCCCACGGATTTGTTTTCGATCGGAGCATCAAGCAGCGCAACCCGGTTCTACTTGACTAAGCCCCGTGCTCGTTCAAGGAGAGAGTTTGCTTGACCCAACCCCCGGGGCACCCTTGCTAGTTATGCGTTATGTCGCATCAAAAACAGCATAACGGGATCAAAGGATCGGTCGAGCCTATACCCCCGCCCTCTCCCGCTGGTCGAGCGCTTCGCACCTCTCCTAGTGATATGACGAGACTCCCTCTCGTTCTCTCGACCATAGGAAAGAGTGCTCCGCA